TTCTTGAATGGGGCATACCGTGGACAAATTAAAAAAAGGTTTTCACTTTCAATCAAAGATAAAGTTTCCATACAAAATTACATAGAAAGAGGTTGGATAAATAAGATCCACGGTCTCTTTCTTATTATTAATTATTTAGAATTTGAAGAAAAAAAACCATTTGATAGAATTGATAAAAGATTATTATCAACAGAAATGAATTTTTTCTTGAACTTAATCAATGAATTTAATGGAAAACCAACATCAAGTTTAAATTTTAAAAAATTTTATTTACTTCCTGAACATAAACAATTACGAATTAATTTAGAAGGACGAGAAAAAAAAATAAGATTTCTATTTGAAAGATTTCTAACGGATCCTAACAATAAAACAATTAGAAAACAAGCTATTGGGATAAAAGAAATCAGAAAAAAAATTCCGCAATGGTCATACAAATTAATCGACGATTTGGAACAAGAGGAGGGAGAAAACGAAGAAGCTTTGGGAACGGATTCTCAGATTCGTTCAAGAAAATGCAAACGTGTATTGATTTTTAATCATGAACTCGAAAATACCAATGGTTATAGTAATTCCCAAGATACTAATAATAATGATGAAAGGGACGACATTGCTTTGATACGTTATTCGCAACAATCGGATTTTCGTCGAGACATAATCAAAGGCTCAATGCGCGCTCAAAGGCGTAAAACAGTTATTTGGAAAACCTTTCAAGCAAACGTACACTCCCTTCCTTTTTTGGACAGAATCGACAAAGATGTTTATTTTTCTTTTGATATGTTGAGGCCGATAAAAAAAAAATTTCAACATTGGCTATGGAAAAAGCCAGAATTCAAAATTTCAGACTATAGAGAGAAAAAATCAAAAGATAAAAAAAAAGAAAAAGAAAAAAGAAGGGAGAATGCACGTATAGAAATAGCGGAAACCTGGGATAGCATTGTAGTTGCTCAAGTAATAAGAGGTTTTGTATTAGTAATCCAATCAATTCTGAGAAAATATATTATATTACCCTCATTGATAATAGTTAAAAATATTGGTCGTATACTATTATTTCAATTTCCTGAATGGTCGGAGGATGTAAAGGATTGGAAAAGAGAAGTGCATGTTAACTGCACTTATAATGGTGTTCAATTAGCAGAAAAAGAATTTCCGAAAAACTGGTTAATAGACGGTATTCAGATAAAGATCCTATTTCCTTTTCGTCTGAAACCTTGGCACAAATCTAAGCTTAAGCTACGAAACAATTATAAGGATCCAATGAAAAAGAAAGAACAACAAAATGATTTTTGTTTTTTAACAGTTTGGGGAATGGAAACTGAACTTCCTTTTGGTTCGCCCAGAAAACAACTTTCATTTTTTGAACCTATTTTTAAAGAACTCAAAAAAAGACTTATAAAATTAAAAAAGAAATGTTTTAGAATTCTAATAATTTTAAAAGAAAGAACAAAATTATTTCTAAATGTCTCAAAAGAAAGAAAAAAATGGGTTATTAAAAATATTGTATTTCTAAAAAAAATAATAAAAGAACTTTCAAAAATGAACCCAATTCTATTAGTTGGATTAAGAGAAATAGAACTATATGAATTGAGTGAAAGCAAAAAAGAAAAAAATTTGATAATCGATAACGAGCTAATTCATGAACCGTCCATTAACATTCAATCTACAAATTGGACAACTTTTTCATTAACAAAAAAAAAAATACAAGATCTAACTAATAGAACAAACACAACCATAAATCAAATACAAAAAATTTCAAAAGACAACAAAAAAGGATTTATAAGTCCACATATAAATATTAGTTCTAACAAAATGAGTTATAATGATAAAAGATTGGAATCACCAAAAAATATTTTGCAGCTATTAAAAAGAAGAAATGTTCGACTAATCCGTAAATCAAATTATTTTATAAAATTTTTCATTGAAAGAATATATAGAAATATCTTTTTATTTATCATTAATATTCCTAGAATAAATGCACAACTTTTTTTTTATTTTTTTGAATCATTAAAAAAAATTGTTAATAAAACCAGTTCCTATAATAACTATATTTACAATAATGAAAGAAATCAAGAAAAAATTGATAAAACAAATCAAAAGATAACGCAGTTTATTTCGACTATAAAAGAGTCACTTTCTAATATTAATAATAAGAACTTGGAAACTTTTTGTAATTTATCTTATTTGTCACAAGCATATGTCTTTTACAAATTATCACAAAGCCGGGGTTTTAACTTTTTTAATTTATATAAGTTAAGATTAAGATCTGTCTTTCAATATAATGGAGCTTTTCTTTTTCTTAAGAATGAAATAAAGGATTATTTTCTTGGAACACAAAAAATATTTCATTCCGAATTAAGACATAAGAACATCCCCAATTATGAAATAAATCAATGGAAAAATTGCTTAAGGGGTTATTATCAAAATAATTTATCTCAGTCTAGATTAGTACCACAAAAAGGTATAAATATAGTAAATCAACACTCTATAGCTCAAAATAACCATTTAAACAAATATGATTCATATGAAAAAAAGCCATTAATTAACTCCGAAAAAAAAAATGTTAAAAAAAAATATAGATATGATCTTTTATCATATAATTTTATTAATTATGAAGATAAGAAAAACTCATCTATTTATGGATTACCATTACAAGTAAATAATAACCAAGAGATTTTTTATAATTATACCGAACATAAACGAAAATTATTTAATATGCTGGTAGGTATCCCTATCAATAATTATCTAGTAGAAGATAATATTATAGATATAAAGAACAATCCGGATAGAAAAAATTTCGATTGGATAATTCTCAATTTTTGTCTTAGAAAGAAAATGGATATTAGGGCCTGGATCAATATGGATACTGACGCCAACAGTAATAAATATACTAAACCTAGGGCTAATAATTATCAAATAATTGAGAAAATCGACAAGAAAGATCTTTTTTATCCCACGATTCATCAAAATCAAGAAATGAATCCATCAAAAAAAAAACTTTTTGATTGGATGAGAATGAATGAAGAAATACTAAGTTGTCCCATATCGAATCTCGAACTTTGGTTTTTCCCAGAATTTTTGATACTTTATACTTCGTATAAGATTAAACCATGGTACATACCAATCAAATTTCTCCTTTTAAATCTTAATGTAAATGAAAATGCCAGTGGAAATAAAAATAAAAAAACGACTGGAAAGAAAAAAAGAGATATCTTTATATCAATATTTTCAAATGAAAAAAAATATCTTGAATTAGAAAAACAAAATCAAGTAGAAAAAGAATGCGGAATCAAAACAGATTTTGAATCAACTCTCTCAAATCAAGAAAAAGATATTGAAGAAAATTATGCGGTATCAAAGATGAAAAAAAATAAAAAACAATCCAGGACCAACATGGAAGCGGAGTTTGATTTCTTACTAAAAAGGTATTTGCTTTTTCAATTGAGATGGGACGATTCTTTAAATAAAAAAATGATCGATAACATCAAAGTATATTGTTCCCTGCTTAGACCGATAAACCTAAGAGAAATTACTATAGCCTCTATTCAAAGGGGAGAAATAAATCTGGATCTTCTAATGATTCAGAAAAATTTCATTCTTACAGAATTGATTAAAAAGGGAATATTACTTATTGAACCAGTTCGTCTGTCTAGAAAAAATGAAGGACAATTTATTATGTATCAAACTATAGGTATTTCGTTGGTTCATAAAAGTAAACACACAATTAATCAAAGGTATCGAGAAAAGGGCCATGTTGATACGAAGAATTTTGATGAATTCATTTCAAAACATCAAAAGATGACTGAAAATCGAGACAAAAATCATTATGATTTGTTTGTTCCTGAAACTATTTTATCCCCTAGACATCGTAGAGAATTGAGAATTCTAATTTGTTTCAATTCTAGGAATAGAAATGGTATACCTAGCAATGCATTTTTTTGTAATGAAAATAAGGTAAAGAGTCCGGTTTTGAATAAAAGCAAAATAAATCAAAATAATATAATTAGATTAAAGTTCTTTCTTTGGCCTAATTATCGATTAGAAGATTTCGCTTGTATGAATCGCTATTGGTTTGATACCAATAATGGCAGTCGTTTCAGTATGGTAAGGATACATATGTATCCGCAATTTAAAAATGAACTTAAGCGTGTACTGAAAAAAAGTGAAATACGGATTGATTTTATTTCCCGTACTATATTGCATATATGAAGACAAATAGATGCACACCTATATTGTTTTCTATTCCATTATGATACACGATACTAATTTAATGACATATCAATATCTAGAAATAATGCAAAAATCTTCTTAGTTTATTTTTAAATTTTAGATATAATTTTTTATCTTTTGTGAGTGCAGACAACTATCTTTTTGTTTACCTATTCGAATACAATTTTCAAATTGGAAATTATTCACAAAATTAAGATTATTGTATTGTGTATGCCAAATAAAAAAAAAAAAATGAATAACATTATTATTATTGATCAATAAAAAAATCTAGCAAAGCAATAAGGGCCGGTGGGGGGGAAGATTTCATTTTATGATAAAAAAGTCATTCATCTCGGTTATTTCACACGAAGAAAAAGAAAAAAACAGGGGGTCTGTTACATTTCAAATACTAAGCCTCACTAATAGGATACGAAAACTTTCTTCACATTTGGAATTGCACAGAAAAGACTATTTATCTCAGAGAGGCCTCCGTAAAATTTTGGGAAAACGCCAAAGGATGCTGTCTTATTTGTCAAAGAACAATAGAATACGTTATAAAGAATTAATTAATCAGTTAGATATTCGGGAATCAAAAATGCGTTAATTTGAATTTGAGGAAGCGTTTTGAATTATTGAATTATTTGATTTATTAGATCTTGATTTTTTTTTATTTTAATGAACTTATTTTCGCTTTTCAGTAATTCATGAAAGAATCAATCGAGGAAAAAGAAAAACCTATGAATATACCAGCTCCAAGAAAAGACCTCATGATAGTAAATATGGGTCCCCACCACCCATCAATGCATGGTGTTCTTCGACTCATCGTTACTCTCGATGGTGAAGATGTTATTGACTGTGAACCAATATTAGGCTATTTACACCGAGGAATGGAAAAAATTGCGGAAAACCGAACAATTATACAATATCTGCCTTATGTAACGCGTTGGGATTATTTAGCTACTATGTTCACAGAAGCAATAACCATAAATGGACCGGAGTTGTTGGGAAATATCCAAGTGCCTAAAAGAGCCAGCTATATCAGAGCAATTATGTTGGAGTTGAGCCGTATAGCTTCTCATCTGTTATGGCTTGGTCCTTTTCTGGCAGATATTGGGGCGCAGACTCCTTTCTTCTATATTTTCAGAGAAAGAGAATTAGTATATGATCTATTTGAAGCTGCCACCGGTATGAGAATGATGCATAATTTTTTTCGGATCGGAGGAGTAGCGGCTGATTTACCTCACGGCTGGATAGATAAATGTTTAGATTTTTGCGATTATTTTTTAATAGGAGTTACTGAATATCAAAAACTTATTACCCGAAATCCTATTTTTTTAGAACGAGTTGAGGGAGTAGGCGTTATTGGTAGAGAGGAAGTAATAAATTGGGGTTTATCAGGACCAATGCTGCGAGCTTCTGGAATACAATGGGATCTTCGTAAAGTTGATCATTATGAATGTTACGACGAATTTGATTGGGAAGTACAGTGGCAAAAAGAAGGAGATTCATTAGCTCGTTATCTAGTCCGAATTGGTGAAATGACAGAATCTATAAAAATTATTCAACAGGCTCTAGAAGGAATTCCAGGGGGTCCATATGAGAATTTAGAAATCCGATACTTTGATAGAGAAAGGAATCCAGAATGGAATGATTTTGACTATCGATTTATTAGTAAAAAACCCTCTCCTACATTTGAATTGCCGAAACAAGAACTCTATGTGAGAGTTGAAGCTCCAAAAGGAGAATTGGGAATTTTTTTGATAGGGGATCAGAGTGGTTTTCCTTGGAGATGGAAAATTCGCCCGCCGGGTTTTATCAATTTGCAAATTCTTCCTCAGTTAGTTAAAAGAATGAAATTGGCCGATATTATGACAATACTAGGTAGCATAGATATCATTATGGGAGAAGTTGATCGTTAAAATGATAAGTCATACACCAGAAGTACAAGATATTAATTCTTTTTCTAGATTCGAATTTTTAAAAGAGACCTATGGAATTATATGGGCCTTTATTCCTATTTTTACTCCTGTATTGGGAATCACAATAGGTGTACTAGTAATTGTATGGTTAGAAAGAGAAATATCCGCAGGGATACAACAACGTATTGGACCTGAATACGCCGGACCTTTGGGAGTTCTTCAAGCTTTAGCAGATGGGGCAAAGCTACTTTTCAAAGAAAATCTTTTTCCATCTAGAGGAGAAACTCGTTTATTCAGTATCGGACCATCCATTGCGGTCATATCCATTTTAGTAAGCTATTCGGTAGTTCCTTTTGGTTCTCACCTTGTTTTAGTGGATCTCAATATCGGTGTTTTTTTATGGATTGCCATTTCAAGTATTGCTCCCATTGGCCTTCTTATGTCAGGATATGGTTCAAATAATAAATATTCTTTTTTAGGCGGTCTACGAGCTGCTGCTCAATCGATTAGTTATGAAATACCATTAACTTTATGTGTGTTATCAATATCTCTACGTGCGATTCGTTAAGACATAAATTGTTCTCTATTTCTTCTTTTCTAGGAAAAGGGCGGAATGAATTGAGTAAATATCTTCATCTTTTATTCATTATTTGGATGGATGAACTAAATCAGATAGTTATATGAGTGAAAGAAAACAGCTTATATAATATATAAAAAAGCAGTAAAAAAATTGAGTCTCATTTTCTATGTATATAGAGTTAAAGAGTTGAGCGGAAATAAACATAAGTATAAGAAAGCGTTTGCCCCAAGATTAGGTGATTAGTCATCCTGACTTGAAGCGGGTTCAAAAGATCAACCATATTGAGTTTTCACTATCGTTTGTATGTATTCTCATACATGTATTACCTTAACGGATGATTGAACAAAAACGAGTGGATGGTTAGAAACACCAAGATACACAAAGGATTAGTAATGGAGATTATGTAAAAGAATATTTCTGCATAATATACAAAGAATATTAATTGGGGCTTTACGTTAGTAGAAATGATCAGGCAGTACGCCCGACGATTCCGATCCAGAGTATGCTCCTATTCGTCGATTAAATAAATCACTATTGGAAACGAAATAATCCTTTACTTTATTTATTTTTTTGATTTTGTAAGTCCCCCCCTTTTTCAGAAAGAGAAAGAAGAATAGAAACGAAAAAATAAAAAAGATCTTTTTTATTCTTTACTGTATACTTTTATACTTTTATCTCTATATCCATATTTATATAGATAGAATTCGTATCATAATTTATGAATTAATGTATATATAATTCTTTTTCGTAAGTGAAAAGGACGAGTTATTTATATTTTTACAAGTTACAAGGAGTATTTGATTGAAGAATTAAGTTATTACTCAAAAAAGAAAATATTGAAATAATTATTGAAATTATTAAATAAAGGATGAGATCAATTCAGAAGTACTTTATTTTTATATTTTTAAAAAATATATATAATTATTAAAGCAGAACAGACAGAATTAAATTGGTCTAATTCGGGATCGAATGATAAATTTTGACCTTATCCATCTTATAAATATATCAAGATAAAATAAAATTGACCCGATCCTTAGATTTATTTAAGGTCCTCAAGGAGCCGTATGCGGTGAAAATCTCATGTACGGTTCTGGAATAGCGACGGTAACAGTGATGGTATCGCCGACTATGATTATCTAATAGTTCAAGTACAGTTGATATAGTTGAGGCGCAATCAAAATATGGTTTTTGGGGGTGGAATTTGTGGCGTCAACCTATAGGGTTTATTATTTTTCTAATTTCTTCCCTAGCAGAATGTGAAAGATTACCCTTTGATTTACCAGAAGCAGAAGAAGAATTAGTAGCAGGGTATCAAACCGAATACTCGGGTATCAAATTTGGTTTATTTTACGTTGCTTCCTATCTAAACCTATTAGTTTCTTCATTATTTGTAACAATTCTTTACTTAGGTGGTTGGAATATCTCTATTCCGTACATATTTGTTTTTGATTTTTTTGAAATAAATAAAACATATGGTGTTTTTGAACCCACAATTGGTATGTTTATTACATTAGCTAAAACTTATTTGTTCTTGTTCATTCCTATCACAACAAGATGGACTTTACCTAGGCTAAGAATGGACCAGCTATTGAATCTTGGATGGAAATTTCTTTTACCTATTTCTCTCGGTAATCTATTATTAACAACTTCTTCCCAACTCTTTTCACTGTAAAAGAACATGATATCCTATATTCTCAACTTGGATGAAACAAGAGAAATAAACAAACATAAAATTATTCATATATATTCACGATATGTTCCCTATGATAACCGGGTTCATGAATTATGGTCAACAAACAGTCCGAGCTGCAAGGTACATAGGTCAAAGTTTCATGATTACCTTGTCCCACGTAAATCGTTTACCCATAACTATTCAATATCCTTATGAAAAGGTAATCGCTGCGGAGCGTTTCCGCGGGCGAATCCATTTTGAATTTGATAAATGTATTGCTTGTGAAGTATGTGTTCGTGTATGTCCTATAGATCTGCCCGTCGTTGATTGGAAATTGGAAACTGATATTCGCAAGAAACAATTACTTAATTACAGTATTGATTTCGGAATCTGTATATTTTGTGGTAACTGTGTTGAGTATTGTCCAACAAATTGTTTATCAATGACTGAAGAATATGAGCTTTCTACTTATGATCGTCACGAATTGAATTATAATCAAATTGCTCTAGGTCGTTTACCAATGTCAGTAATTGACGATTATACAATTCGAACAATTCTGAATTCTCCTCAAATAAAAAATAAGTAAATCCTTGATTAAAGAAAAATTTTGAATCACTAAGGTTCATTAAAGAAATGAGTTTTTTCATTTTGTTTGGTCTGAATAACTACAAATCTCAACTATTGATTGGTTGGTAAAAAGTACGTCTCAATTTGGATTGAAAGGATTGAAAATTCATTAATTAATATATCTGACATTATTTCGAAATGTATAGTTTCGGATTCGAACTACTCTATTCAGATAAAACATAAAATTAGTCCAATAACTGTACCCCACATTAATTCACACCCCTTAGGATTTAATTCAATTAGAAATTTCTTACGAATCATCAACAATTTTTTCTGGTCTGGTCTCAATAAGGTCATGAAAAACATTTCAATTTATTTATCTCTTATTTTACATAAAATGGATTTGCCTGGACCAATACATGATTTTCTTTTAGTCTTTCTGGGATTAGGTCTTATCTTAGGAGGTATAGGAGTAGTATTACTTACCAACCCAATTTATTCTGCCTTTTCGCTGGGATTAGTTCTTGTTTGTATATCCTTATTATATATTCTATCAAATTCATATTTTGTAGCCGCCGCACAACTCCTTATTTACGTGGGAGCTATAAATGTTTTAATCATATTTGCTGTGATGTTCATGAATGGTTCAGAATATTACAAAGATTTTAATCTTTGGACCGTTGGGAATGGGTTTACTTTGCTGATTTGTACAAGTATTTTTGGTTTACTAATAACTACTATTACGGATACATCATGGTACGGGATTATTTGGACTACAAGATCAAACCAGATTATAGAGCACGATTTGATAAGTAATAGTCAACAAATTGGAATTCATTTATCAACAGATTTTTTTCTTCCATTTGAATTCATCTCAATAATTCTTTTAGCCGCTTTGATAGGTGCAATTACCGTGGCGCGTCAATAATAAATCTATAAAATTAAAATTGGTAACAGCAATCTAAATTAAACTTCATTCTGTGTTATCACATTTATTTACCTTCAATTAGAATTTAAAATTGTTTATGTCTAAAATCTAAAATCGAAATTCTTTTACTT